TTGGTTTCATCGCTTGTTGTTTTGTCTGGTTCAACAATACTGCTTACCCTAGTGAGTTTTACGGGCCCACTGGGCCAGAAGCTTCTCAAGCTCAAGCATTCACTTTTCTAGTTAGAGACCAACGTCTTGGGGCTAACGTGGGATCCGCTCAAGGACCCACTGGTTTAGGTAAATATCTAATGCGTTCCCCGACTGGAGAGGTTATTTTTGGAGGAGAAACTATGCGTTTTTGGGATCTCCGTGCTCCCTGGTTGGAACCTTTAAGGGGTCCAAATGGTTTGGACTTGAGTAGGCTGAAAAAAGACATACAACCTTGGCAAGAACGTCGTTCCGCGGAATATATGACTCATGCTCCTTTAGGTTCTTTAAATTCCGTGGGTGGTGTAGCTACCGAGATCAATGCAGTCAATTACGTTTCTCCTAGAAGTTGGTTAGCTACCTCTCATTTTGTTCTAGGATTCTTCCTATTCGTAGGTCATTTGTGGCATGCGGGAAGGGCCCGCGCAGCTGCAGCAGGATTTGAAAAAGGAATTGATCGTGATTTGGAACCTGTTCTTTTCATGACCCCTCTTAACTGAGACATAAGATCAAATACCTGAAGTGGGAATCCATTCGATTCCATCATACTATTAGAATTGGGATCAACTGATACTTCAAAGTCTTACTTTTTTTAACTCAGTTATATCTATTGTTTTTTGGCTCGGCTAGGAAGGTTAGCCGAGCCGGGAGAAACCAATAACAAATAAAGAAATAGATTCAACGAGTAAAAGGAGAGAGAGGGATTCGAACCCTCGATAGTTCTGAATAAAGAACTATACCGGTTTTCAAGACCGGAGCTATCAACCACTCAGCCATCTCTCCGAAAAACAATCTCCATTTTATTTTATTTGTATTCCCCAGAATAGAACATGGTCGTATGAGTTGATACCACCATTATCCGTAGGTAGAAACAACCAGGTTGTGAATATATATATTTTGCTATTGTATATATAGATGCATGAGCCGGCATGTACGTTTGCGAAGTAAATAAAAACGGCCTTGACTCCATGTCCGAATAAAGTGGTACTAAGTCCTACAGGATCAATGGGTTCATGGTCAAATCCCTCTATGATGCATTTACAATTTTTTTTTTTTTGATGAGAAAGGGATCAAATGGTATAGTTTATTTATTGGTAGCTTGGAGGATTAGAAGTATGACTATTGCTTTCCAATTGGCTGTTTTTGCATTAATTGCTACTTCATCAATCTTATTGATTAGTGTACCTGTTGTATTTGCTTCTTCTGACGGTTGGTCAAATAACAAAAATGTTGTATTTTCCGGTACATCATTATGGATTGGATTAGTCTTTCTAGTAGCTATCCTTAATTCTCTCATCTCTTGAACCAATTCAGTATTTTATTTTCTGGATCAAAAAATAAATGACCCCCTAGAATCCTTTCGGGTTGTGACACGCATTAAAATTCCATAATATAAAATTTAAATGAATCCCGAAAAGGAAAATAAAGAAAAAAATTGGGGGGTCAAAGTCCAACTTCTTGAATAAAAAAGAATTTTATTGTTATATTCTATGTTATATGTTATATAGAATAACATAGAATCTATTTTATATTGTATATTTTATATTGTATATATATATATTAATTAGACAATTGGAATCGTTCTATAGTATCCGTCCCCGCACAATAATGATCCAAACATGATGATATCATATATATGGAGACGCGGGCTTATCAGGAACGAGAAAACGCGGATATGGTCGAATGGTAAAATTTCTCTTTGCCAAGGAGAAGATGCGGGTTCGATTCCCGCTATCCGCCTATAGTGAATTAATAGAATAGGATAAATGATTCGGTAGAGTTTACTACGATAGTGTAGTGGTTCTATCTTCTCTTCCTACTTCTTTTCCTCCGATCCAAAAAGAGAAATAGTATATAGTAATTAATTAATGGCTAGTTAACATTAACAGAGTCAGACCTACATTTTTTTGACAAAAAAACGATCGATATTACATTGCGGGGACAGGATTTGAACCCGTGACCTCAAGGTTATGAGCCTTGCGAGCTACCAAGCTGCTCTACCCCGCGTTGAAGAGAAGAGATGGGAACTAATGGACAACCGAGGATTGGATGTGCCCCTCTACCATATCCATACAAATAGAATATCCCATTTATACAGAATGGTAAAGGGGGCTCTCTATGATCGATGATCATAGAGATCAATAGAAAAAAAAAGGTATAGTTTGATCCTTACCAACTTGATCTTGTTGCACCCGGTAACAAACATGCATGAACCATTTCACGAAGTATGTGTCCGGATAACCCAAAGTCTCGATAGTTAGCTCTCGGTCTTCCGGTCGAAAAACAACGTCGATGAAGACGTGTAGGTGCACTATTACGTGGTGGGGATTGTAATTTTCCATGAATTTCCCATTTATCATTCAACGACGAAACTTTTTTTATTTCCTTTTTTGAAGATCGGCGAATCAAATGATATTTCTGT